GCTCAAGTAATAAGAGGTTTTTTATTAGTAACCCAATCGATTATTAGAAAATATATTCTATTACCTTCATTGATAATAACTAAAAATATCGTTCGTATACTCTTATTTCAATTTCCCGAATGGTCAGAGGATTTAAAGGATTGGAATAGAGAAATGTATATTAAATGCACCTATAATGGCGTTCAATTATCCGAAACAGAATTTCCGAAAAACTGGCTAACCGAGGGTATTCAAATAAAGATCCTTTTTCCTTTTCGTCTGAAACCTTGGCACAAATACAGATCTAAGCTACGATCCCCTCAAAAGGAAAAAGATCCAATGAAAAAAAAAAAAAAAGCAAAAAAAATGGATTTTTGCTTTTTAACAGTTTTCGGAATGGAAGTCGAATTGCCCTTTTCTTCTTCTCCCCGAAAGCGACTTTCTTTTTTGAATCCCATTTTTAAAGAACTTAAAAAAAGAATCAAAAATTGGAAAAAGAATTCTTTTCTAGTTCTAAAAGTTTTAAATGAAAGAACTAAATTGTTTCTAAATGTCTCAAAAGCAAAAGAAAGAACACAATGGATCATCAAAAGTATTCTAAAAAGGATTCTATTTCTAAAAGAAAAAATAAAAAAACTATCACTATCCAATCTTTTATTTATATTTGTATTGAGACAAATATATGAATTGAATGAAATTCAAAAAGATTCAACAATCAGTAAGAGTAATCCAATGATTTACGAATCCGCCATTCCAATTCAATCTATTAATTGGACAAATTGTTCGTTGACAGAAAAAAAAATAAAAGATCTGAATGATAGAACAAAGACAATCATAAAACAAATAGAAAAATTTACAAAAGACAAGAAAAAGGAGTTTCGAATTTCAGAGAAAAATATTTGTTCTAAGAAAACTACTTATGATGATAAAAGATTAGAATTACAAAAAAATATTTGGCAAATATTACAAAGAAGAAATGTTCGATTAGTCCGTAAATCACATTATTTTTTTAAATTTTTCATGGAAAGGGTATACATAGATATCCTTGTATGTATCATTAATATTCCTAGGATCAATGTAGAACTTCTTCTTAAATCAACAAAAAAAATTCTTAATAAATACATTAACAATAATGAAGCAAATAAAGAAAGAAGGGATAAAAAAAATCAAAGTCTAATTCACTTTATTTCTACTATAAAAAAATCAATTTGTAATATTAGTAATATGAATTCACAGAATTTTTGTGACGTATCCTCTTTGTCACAAGCATATGTATTTTACAAATTATCACAAACCCAAGTTATTAACTTATATAAGTATAAATTAAGATCCGTTTTTGAATATCATGGAACACCCCTTTTTCTTAAGAATGAAATAAAGGATTCTTTTTTTGGAGTACAAGGAATATCTCATTCCAAATTAAAACATAAGAACCCTCTCAATTCTGTAATGAATCAATGGACAAATTGGTTAAAAGGTCATTATCAATATGATTTATCTCAGAGTGGATGGTCTAGATTAGTCCCACAAAAATGGCGAAATAGAATGAATGAACGTCATCTGGCTCAAAATAAAGATTTAACCAAATGTCATTCATATGAAAAAAACGGATTAATTCTTTACAAAAAACAAGAAGTAGACTCATTAACAAATCAAAACAAAAAAATGAAAAAACAATATGGGTATGATCTTTTATCATATAAATCTATTAATTATGCGGATAAGAAGGACTCATCTATTTATGGATATAGATCGCCATTTCAAGCAAATAATAACCAAGCAACTTCTTATAATTACAACACGCGTAAAAAAAAATTATTTGATATAACGGATGATATTCCTATCAAGAATTATCTAGTAGAAGATTCTATTCTAGATATGGAAAAAAATCTGGATAGAAAGTATTTTGATTGGAGAATTCTGAATTTTTGTCTTAGAAATAAAGTGGATTTTGGGGCTTGGATCGATACCGATTATTATTTTACGCTTCATCAAGAAATCAACCCATCCAATCAAAAAAAAACTCTTTTTGATTGGATGGGAATGAATGTAGAAATACTAAATCGTTGCATAGCGAATCGGGAATCTTTTTTCTTCTCTAAATTTTTTATATTTTATAATGCATATACGAGTAACCCATGGATCATACCAATCAAATTCCTTTTTTTCAATTTTAATGTAAAGAAAAATGTTAGTGAAAAGAAAAAAATAGATATTTTTAGACCATCGAAAAAAAAAGAATCTCTTGAATTAGAATTAGAGACTCGAAATCAAGGAAAAACAGAATATGCAGGTCGAGTAAATCTTGAAGCATATCTCTCAAAGAAAGAAAAGGATGTTGAAGAAGATTATGCAGGATCGGACATGACAAAGGGTGTAAAAAAAAAGAAATACAAGAACAACATCGAAGCAGAACTTAATTGCTTCCTAAGAAGGTATTTGCTTTTTCAATTGAACTGGCATGATTGTTTAAATGAAAGAATAATGAATAATATCAAAGTATATTGTCTCCTGCTTAGACTGATAAATCTAAAAGAGATTGCTATAGCCTCTATTCAAAGAGGAGAACTAAGTCTAGATATTATGAAAATTCAGAATCAGAAGGATTTCACTCTTACAGAATTGAATAAAAATACAAAATTGATGAAAAAAGGAATATTGAGTATCGAACCAATTCGTCTGTCTAGAAAAAACCATGAACAATTTAGTATGTATCAAACCATAGGCCTTTCGTTGATTCATAAGAGAAAGCACCAAATTAATCAAAGATACCGAGAAAAAAGCTATGTTGATAAGAAGAATTTTGATAAATCCATTCCAAGAACAAGAGATCAAAAGCTGACTGAAAATAAAGAAAAAAATCATTATGATTTGCTTGTTCCTGAAAATATTTTATCCGCTAGACGTCGTAGAGAATTGAGAATTCTAATTTGTTTCAATCCTAGGAATAGAAATAGTGTGCAGAGAGATACGGCATTTTACAATGAGAATAAAGTGAATAATTGCTGTCAAGTTTTGACTACAAGTAAAGATCTTGATAGAGATAAAAAAAAACTAATTAATTTAAAGTCATTTCTTTGGCCAAATTATCGATTAGAAGATTTAGCTTGTATGAATCGCTATTGGTTTGATAGCAATAATGGTAGCCGTTTCAGTATGGTAAGGATACATATGTATCCTCGATTGAAAATTCGTTAATCTACATTTTTCGTTTTTCTATTTCCCGTAACATATCTGGTATGCGAAGACAAATAGATGCACACACGCATTGTCTTACCTTCTATTCTGAGGCATGATACTAATTCAATGATATATCCATTAGATCTATAAATGAATCAACAAAATTTTCTTATTTGAAGTCTACAATTTTTCTTTTGTGAATGCATAAATATAGTCTTTTTTGTATACCTATTTGAATTGGATTGATTAATAATAATGAATTTGAAAAATAAGAATAAGGAATTCTTAAGAAAATTAATGTATATACCAAATTGAAAATGAATGTCATTATTATTACTGATCAATAAAAATATCTAGAATCTATAAAAAAAAGGGGGGAGGGGGGGAAAGAGAAGCTTTCATTTTATTTTATGGTAAAAAATTCATTTATACCAGTTATTTCACAAGAAAAAAAAGAAGAAAACCCCGGATCGATTGAATTTCAAGTATTCAATTTCACCAATAAGATACGAAGACTTACTTCACATTTGGAATTGCACAGAAAAGACTATTTATCTCAAAGGGGTTTACGTAAAATTCTGGGAAAACGGCACCGACTCCTGTCTTACTTGTCAAAGAAAAATGGAATACGTTATAAGAATTTAATTAATCAGTTGGATATTCGGTAGTCACAAACTCATTAATTTGAAGAGTCGTTTTGAATTATTCGATTTATTAGATCTTGAATTTTGATGAACGAATTTTTGTTTTAAGCAATTCATGGAAGAATGAATCGAGGAAAAACCTATGAATGCCCCAGCTACAAGAAAAGACCTCATGATAGTCAATATGGGTCCTCACCACCCATCAATGCATGGTGTTCTTCGACTCATTGTTACTCTAGATGGTGAGGATGTTATTGATTGTGAACCAATATTGGGTTATTTACATAGAGGGATGGAAAAAATTGCAGAAAACCGAACAATTGTACAATATCTGCCTTATGTAACACGTTGGGATTATTTAGCTACTATGTTCACAGAAGCAATAACCGTAAATGGACCGGAACAGTTAGGAAATATTCAAGTACCTAAAAGAGCCAGCTATATTCGAGTAATTATGTTGGAGTTGAGTCGTATAGCTTCTCACCTACTATGGCTGGGACCTTTTATGGCAGATATTGGTGCACAAACCCCTTTCTTCTATATTTTCAGAGAAAGAGAATTAATATATGATCTATTCGAAGCTGCCACTGGTATGAGAATGATGCATAATTATTTTCGTATCGGAGGGGTAGCGGCTGATCTACCTCATGGCTGGATAGACAAATGTTTGGATTTCTGCGATTATTTTTTAACAGGGGTTGTTGAATATCAAAAACTTATTACGCGAAATCCCATTTTTTTAGAACGGGTTGAGGGAGTAGGCATTGTTGGTGGCGAGGAAGTAATAAATTGGGGTTTATCAGGACCAATGCTTCGGGCTTCCGGAATACAATGGGATCTACGTAAAGTTGATCATTATGAGTGTTATGAGGAATTTGATTGGGAAGTTCAATGGCAAAAAGAAGGAGATTCATTAGCTCGTTATTTAGTACGAATTGGTGAAATGGTGGAATCCATAAAAATTATTCAACAGGCTCTGGAAGGAATTCCGGGAGGGCCATATGAGAATTTAGAAATCCGCTGCTTTGATAGAGAAAAGGATCCAGAATGGAATGATTTTGAATATCGATTCATTAGTAAAAAGCCGTCTCCGACTTTTGAATTACCGAAACAAGAACTTTATGTGAGAGTTGAAGCCCCAAAGGGAGAATTAGGAATTTTTCTAATAGGGGATCAGAATGGTTTTCCTTGGAGATGGAAAATTCGTCCCCCGGGTTTTATCAATTTGCAAATTCTTCCTCAGTTAGTTAAAAGAATGAAATTGGCTGATATTATGACAATACTAGGTAGCATAGATATCATTATGGGAGAAGTTGATCGTTGAAATGATAATTGATACAACAGAAGTACAAGATATCAATTCTTTTTCCAGATTGGAATCTTTAAAAGAGGTCTATGGAATTATATGGGTACTTGTCCCTATTTTTACTCTTGTATTGGGAATCACAATAGGTGTACTAGTGATTGTATGGTTAGAAAGAGAAATATCCGCAGGGATACAACAACGTATTGGACCTGAATACGCCGGTCCTTTGGGAGTTCTTCAAGCTCTAGCAGATGGAACAAAACTACTTTTCAAAGAGAACCTTATTCCATCTAGGGGAGATATTCGTTTATTCAGTATTGGACCATCCATATCAGTCATATCAATTCTAGTAAGCTATTCAGTAATTCCTTTTGGCTATAACTTTGTTTTAGCTGATCTCAATATCGGTGTTTTTTTATGGATTGCTATTTCAAGTATTGCTCCCATTGGACTTCTTATGTCAGGATATGGATCAAATAATAAATATTCCTTTTTGGGTGGTCTACGGGCTGCTGCTCAATCTATTAGTTATGAAATACCATTAACTCTATGTGTGTTATCAATATCTCTACGTGTGATTCGTTGAGACAGAAACTTTTCCATGCTCCTTTCTTTTCGTCTTTATTTCTTTTCTTCTTTATAAGAAAGGGGTAGACAAAATTGAATAGATATCCTTCATTATTTATTTGGATTCGGAATTCGGATTGATGAACTAAATCAGATAGTTATATGAGTGAAATAAAACAGCTTCTATTTAATTCGAATTTTTCTAATTTAAAATTTAATATTTAATAATATTAATTATTAATAATATATATTAAAATTATTAATAATATATATTAATTTACATATTACATATATAGAATTAATATACTATGATTTGAATTTCATTTGAATCCGCAGTAAAAATATTGAGTCTCATTTTCTATGTATAAGAATTAAGTGGAAAAAAGATTCTAAGCGGAAGAAAGCGTTTACCCCAAAATTGGTTGATTAGTCATCCTGTCTTGAAGCGGGCTCAAAAGACCAACCTTATTGAGTTTTCACTACCGTTTGTATGAATTACCATACATGTATTACCATAAAGGGGGATTGATAAAAAATGAGTGGATGGTTAGAAACACCAAGATACACAAAGGATTAGTAATGGAGATTATGTAAATTCTCCAAAAGAGCATTTCTGCATAATATAAAAAGAATACTAATTGGGACTTTAAGTTGGTAGAAATAATCAGGCAGTACTCCCCACAATTCCGATCCAGAGTATGCTCCTATCCACTGATTAAATAAATGACTATCAGAAACGAAATAATCCTTTAATTTTTTTAGTCCCCTTTTGTTTTGCACATAAAAAAAAAGAAGAATAGGAACGAAAAAAAAAGAATAATATAATACAATTAAAATAAAAAAAGAGGGATCCCTTTGGATTCTTTCTTATACCCATATTCATGGAGATACAATTTATGTCATAATTCATAAACTAGTGTCTAATTTTTTTACGTAATCGAAAACGCTGGGTTATTGATAATTCTAAAGGAGTATTTTATTGAAAAATTCTATTATTACTCAACAAATTCAAATTCTTAAGGGATGAGATCAATTCAGAAGTACCTTTTGTATTTATTATTATAACAGACAGAATTCAATTGGTCTAATTCAGGACCGTCCAATAGATTTGAACCCTATCTATCCTAGGGATAGATCAAGATAAATAACCAATAACCAGCCCGGTCCTTAGATTTATTTATGGCCTTCGAGGAGCCGTATGAGGTGAAACTCTCATGTACGGTTCTGGAATAGCGATGGGAACAGTAATGTTATCACCGACTAGGATTATCTAACAGTTTAAGTACAGTTGATATAGTTGACGCGCAATCAAAATATGGTTTTTGGGGATGGAATTTGTGGCGTCAACCTATAGGTTTTATCGTTTTTCTAATTTCTTCCCTAGCGGAATGTGAAAGATTACCTTTTGATTTACCAGAAGCAGAAGAAGAATTAGTAGCGGGTTATCAAACCGAATATTCGGGTATAAAATTTGGTTTATTTTACGTCGCTTCCTATTTAAACTTATTAGTTTCTTCATTATTTGTAACAGTTCTTTACTTGGGCGGTTGGAATATCTCTATTCCGTACATATTGGTTTCTGAGCTTTTTGAGATAAATAAAACATGTGGAGTTTTTGGAACTACAATTGGTATCTTTATTACATTAGCTAAAACTTATTTGTTCTTGTTCGTTTCTATCACAACAAGATGGACTTTGCCTAGGCTAAGAATGGATCAATTATTAAATCTTGGATGGAAATTTCTTTTACCTATTTCTCTCGGTAATCTATTATTAACAACTTCGTTTCGACTGTTTTCACTGTAAAAGATTGATATTCTATATTCATAACTTGTCTAAAACAAGAGAAAGAAACAAAACAAAAATATTCATAGATATTCACGATATGTTCCTTATGGTAACTGGGTTCATGAATTATGGTCAACAAACAGTACGAGCTGCAAGGTACATTGGTCAAAGTTTCATGATTACCTTATCCCACGCAAATCGTTTACCTGTAACTATTCAATATCCTTATGAAAAATTAATCACATCGGAACGTTTCCGCGGTCGAATCCATTTTGAATTTGATAAATGCATTGCTTGTGAAGTATGTGTTCGTGTATGTCCTATAGATCTACCCGTTGTTGATTGGAAACTGGAAACTGATATTCGAAAGAAACGATTGCTTAATTACAGTATTGATTTCGGGATCTGTATATTTTGTGGTAACTGCGTTGAGTATTGTCCAACAAATTGTTTATCAATGACTGAGGAATATGAACTTTCGACTTATGATCGTCACGAATTGAATTATAATCAAATTGCTTTGGGCCGTTTACCAATGTCCGTAATTGACGATTATACAATTCGAACAATTCAATTCAAATAAAATTCTTTTTTTATATTCAAATAAATATAGAATAATATTCTATATTATTCTAATATATAATAAATTTAATAAATAGAATATTATTCTATTTATATTAGTTATATTAGATTCTAATTAGAATATTCTAATAACTAAGAAATATATATAGTATATTATAGTATATAGAGTATAGTTTAATTTAATATAGTTTCATAGTTTCGAACTACTCTTTCGTATAAAGAATGAGATTAGTCCTATAACTGTACCTATAGCAATTCATACTCCTTAGGATTTAATTCAATTAGGAATTTTGTATATAAAATTTTTTCCTGGTCGTATCAATAAGGTCATGAGATTTCGATTTATTTATCTTTTATTTTACATCTAATGGATTTACCTGAACCGATACATGATTTTCTTTTAATCTTTCTGGGATCAGGTCTTGTATTAGGAAGTCTAGGAGTAGTATTACTTACCAACCCAATTTTTTCTGCCTTTTCGTTGGGACTGGTTCTTGTTTGTATATCTTTATTCTATATTTTATCAAACTCCCATTTTGTAGCTGCAGCACAGCTACTTATTTACGTGGGAGCTATAAACGTTTTAATCATATTTGCTGTGATGTTCATAAATGGTTCAGAATATTACCAAGATTTTCATCTTTGGACCGTTGGGGATGGAGTTACTTTGATGGTTTGTACAAGTATTTTTGTTTCACTAATAACTACTATTCCAGATACATCATGGTACGGGATTATTTGGACTACAAGATCCAATCAGATTATAGAGCAAGATTTGATAAATAATAGTCAACAAATTGGAATTCATTTATCAACAGATTTTTTTCTTCCATTTGAACTCATTTCAATAATTCTTTTAGCTGCTTTGATAGGTGCAATTGTCGTAGCTCGCCAGTAAGAATAGAACTAGTAACATCAATCTAAATTCCATTTTTTTCTATTTTATCTCCATTTCCTTTGAATTTTATATGTGAATGGGAAAGTGAAAGATTTTTTATGTTTAAAATAATTTTATTATTCGATTTATTACCAATATATTCTTTTGGTCCGTAGTACTTGTTAGATTCTCTAGTCAATCGAATCTGTTGAATTGTTGTTCATATTGAAATGAATCGAAATTGATAAGGAGTTGGTCAATGATGCTCGAACATGTACTTGTTTTGAGTGCCTATTTATTTTCTATCGGTATCTATGGATTGATCACGAGCCGAAATATGGTTAGAGCCCTTATGTGTCTTGAACTTATACTGAATGCGGTTAATATCAATTTCGTAACTTTTTCTGATTTTTTTGATAGTCGCCAATTAAAAGGAAATATTTTTTCCATTTTTGTTATAGCTATCGCAGCCGCTGAAGCAGCTATTGGACCGGCTATTGTTTCGTCAATTTATCGTAATAGAAAATCAACTCGTATCAATCAATCGAATTTGTTGAATAAATAGTATTAATCAGAAAAATTTTAATTTCGAATATTGAAATTCGAATATTTATCAATTCAAATTCACATGTATGATACACAACGTATGATCATGTTTGAGAAAACGTAAGAAATCAAAGTATCTTGGCCCTCTCTTATGAATTGATCCAGAGGTAGATTGATTAGAAGAATTCTGGTAAATCATTGATTCGTCTGGTGTCGAAATATATGATTCATTTACAAGTTTACTAGATCGAAAATTGCTGATGTTCAAAAATTAATAGATCCAATGTCACATTCAGTAAAGATTTATGATACATGTATAGGATGTACTCAATGTGTCCGAGCCTGCCCCACAGATGTATTAGAAATGATACCTTGGGACGGATGTAAAGCTAAGCAAATTGCTTCTGCTCCAAGAACAGAGGACTGTGTTGGTTGTAAGAGGTGTGAATCCGCCTGTCCGACAGATTTCTTGAGTGTTCGAGTTTATTTATGGCATGAAACAACTCGAAGCATGGGTCTAGCTTATTGATACGTTTCAAAAAACCACACACGAATACCATTTTTTTACTGACAAAAACCCGTGCTCAAAATAGAAAAAAAGAAATCTTTTCTATTTTGAGCGCGGGTTTTTCTGGTCCAAGTGTATCTTATTTTTACCACGAATTTTTTTCCTTGGTTAACAATAGTTGTAGTTTTGCCAATATCCGCGGGTTCCTTAATCTTCTTATTTCCCCATAGAGGAAATAAGGTAATTAGGTGGTATACTATTTGTATATGCTTAATGAATCTCCTTCTAACAACCTATGCATTCTGTTATCATTTCCAATTGGACGATCCATTAATCCAATTGACGGAGAATTATAAATGGATAAATTTTTTTGATTTTTACTGGAGATTCGGAATAGATGGACTCTCTATAGGACCCATTTTACTGACGGGATTTATCACCACTTTAGCTACTTTAGCGGCTCAACCGGTTACTCGGGAATCCCGATTATTCCATTTCCTGATGTTAGCAATGTATAGCGGTCAAATAGGATCATTTTCTTCTCGAGACATTTTACTTTTTTTCATCATGTGGGAATTCGAATTAATTCCTGTTTATCTACTTTTATCCATGTGGGGGGGAAAGAAACGTTTGTATTCAGCTACAAAGTTTATTTTGTATACTGCAGGAAGTTCCATTTTTTTATTAATGGGAGTTCTTGGTATCGGTTTATATGGTTCCAATGAACCAACATTAAATTTTGAAACATCAGCTAATCAATCGTATCCTGTGACACTGGAAATAATATTCTATATTGGATTTCTTATTGCTTTTGCTGTCAAATCGCCGATTATACCCTTACATACATGGTTACCAGACACCCACGGAGAGGCACATTACAGTACTTGTATGCTTTTAGCCGGAATCTTATTAAAAATGGGAGCGTATGGATTGGTTCGAATTAATATGGAATTATTGCCCCATGCTCATTCTCTATTTTCCCCCTGGTTAATTCTATTAGGCGCAATTCAAATAATCTATGCAGCTTCAACATCTCTTGGTCAACGTAATTTAAAAAAAAGAATAGCTTATTCCTCCGTATCTCATATGGGTTTCATAATTATAGGAATTGGTTCTATAAGCGATACGGGACTCAACGGAGCCATTTTACAAATAATTTCTCATGGATTTATTGGTGCTGCGCTTTTTTTCTTGGCAGGAACGAGTTATGATAGAATACGTCTTTTTTATCTCGACGAAATGGGCGGAATGGCTATTCCAATGCCAAAAATATTCACGGTTTTCAGTATCTTATCGATGGCTTCTCTTGCATTGCCGGGCATGAGCGGTTTTGTTGCGGAATTGATAGTTTTTTTTGGAATAATTACCAGCCAAAAATATCTTTTAATGACAAAAATACTAATTACTTTTGTAATGGCAATTGGAATGATATTAACTCCTATTTATTCATTATCTATGTTACGCCAGATGTTCTATGGATACAAGTTTTTTAATACATCGAACTCTTTTTTTTTTGATTCTGGGCCACGAGAGTTATTTATTTCGATTTCTATCCTTATACCTGTAATAGTTATTGGTATTTATCCGGATTTCATTTTCTCATTATCAGTTGACAAGGTTGAAGCTATTCTATCTAATTTTTTATAGATAACTTTCATCAATAAATGACTAAAACCAGAGCGCAATAAATCCTATTTCTTTTTAATAGTGTTCATTGTACAATGAAAAAAGAAAGATATTTTTTCTTCTCTTACTCGTTGGATTAACTTAAAAAAAAAAAAGAATTGGAATTGTAACCGGATATGTTTGGTGTTTGTGAGAACCCCTTGAATCACTACATTACTTGATTTAAAGGGTTCTCGACGGTTTATCTGAAGTTTTCTTATACTTTCTATTATATATATTTATATATTATATATATGATATTTATATATTATATATATGCTTAATATGCTTACTATGTTTGTATTTGTCAGGCCCTTTCTTTAATTCAATTAGATGTAAATGAACCATAACTATGTAGTCCTATTCCTAATAGATTGATCCCAAAATAACATATCCAAATTATAAGAAAGCCCATAGAGGCCACTATTGAAGAATTTACACCTTCCAATTTTTGATTTTTTCTAGTATGTAAATAAATGGCGAATATGGTCCAAGTAATAAACGCCCAAGTTTCCTTTGGATCCCAATTCCAATATGATCCCCAGGCCTCATTAGCCCATACTGCTCCCGAAAGAATACCTATGGTTAAAAAGATAAAACCTAGACTAATAATACGATAACTCCACCGATCCAATTGTTGAATAAATTGAGACCTGTAATAATTTCTATAAGAAGGAAAAGAAGTGTTTCGTAAAACATTGTTTCTTTCGTTCATATATTTGATCTCAGCAAAAGAAAATGACTCATTAAAAAAAAAATTCTTGTTCTTACAAATATTTCTTATTATGACTTTTCTAAATGTAATGACTAAAAGAGCTACTGATAATAATGATCCACATAAAAGAGCTGCATAGCCCAATACCATCATACTTACGTGCATCATTAACCAATGCGATTGTAGAGCGGGTACTAATATTGCGGATTCATGCATTTCGGTTAAAAGACCCGAAGTAGCAAAGCCTTGGGTAAAAATAACACTTGGTGCGATTATTGTGCTTAAAGAATTTTGAAGCTTTTTAAAACCAAAACCTGGAACTATATGAAAAATGGAAAAACCCCATGAAAGAAAGATTACTGATTCATATAAATCACTTAATGGTAAATGGCCCGAAAAAATCCAACGAGTAACTAATAATCCTGTTATACAGAAAAAAGTGACTATCATGCCTTTTTCGGACGAATCATATAGTACTACGATTTCATTGACTAATAAGGTTATCAAACGAATTGCAATTACGATTGATACAACCGAAAACGATATATGAGTTAATATATGCTCTAAAGTTGAAAATATCATATAAAAAAATGAATAAAAAAAAAGATCTCCTAATTATATGAATGGAAATCGGGAATTGAATTCATTATAGGACTTACTCTTTTAGAAAAGAAGATGCCATGCCGCCACTCGGACTCGAACCGAGATGCTCTAGCACTGCTTCCTAAGAGCAGCGTGTCTACCGATTTCACCATAGCGGCTTGCTCGAAATCATAATAAGCGATTTTGAGTCAATCGTCGAGATTGAAAGAGTCGATTCAAATGCAATATTTGTTTACTAAATTGAATATTTAGTAAACAAATATTGCATTTGAGAAACGGAAACATTAAAGAATTTGAATTAAAAAAAAGCCAATTCCAAAATGAGTTCAATCTTATATTGAACAGTTCAAAACATTAGCAAATCGAGATTCTTACTTCTATCTTATCTCATTTTTTTTAGTTTGGATAAAAATATCTATAAAATATATAAAAAAATAAAAAAAACTATCAAAAAAAAAATATATAAATAATAAAGAAGACAGCAAAAAACCAATAATCATCAAAAGATTTCAATATATATATACGAAACTCTTCTTTGAAATTAGACTATTCTTTGAGTCCAGCTAATTCAGATTATTCCAATGTTTGTATTTGTTGCACAAAAAAACTTTTTGAGTTCCCCGTAGAAAGAGATTTCGCTAACGAAAAAGCTTTCAATGCTGCCCAATATCCCTTCTCCTTCCAAATTGTTTTCCGAATCCTTTTTTTTGATATAGAAGTGCGTTTTTTTGGAGCTGCCATTCAAAAATTAGACTAGTTTATTCATTGCTCTAGTTGGATGTGAAAGACATCTATTGTTCAAAATGAATTATTCTTTAATTAGCCATATATCTATCTTATCTATTTGTTTTTCTAAATTAGACTATTCTACTCCTTTTCATAAAAGATGTGGATATGTAAAAATCACATAGTCTTTTTTTTGTTCCTAGTAATCTTTTATGTAATTCTTACAAAAAAAGACTATCCTTTTCTATCTTATATCTCGGTCTATTTTCGTCGTATTGCATTTATACATGGAATAAAATACATCGAAAAAGTTGAAGAACCCAACCCTTATCTTTATCCTGCTTACTTGGTCGTTTAAAAGATACATTATTTTTAAAAATCATGTATCTTAATTCCTTTTTTCTATCTAAAGTAAACTGTTGAATATCCTAACCTTTTTTACAAACTTTTTCCAAAGCAAAGATAGATGTCTTTTTTTTGGAATGGAAAATAATCAATTAGTGCCAAAACGAATTAATGATTCAGAATCAAAAACTACAAAAAAAATTCTTATTTTTTTGAGTCATATGGATTGTTTTTATGATTCATATCAAAATAAACTAATGTTTTTAGTTTTGGTGTAATTATTTATCCTCACTCTCTGGATATAAATTATTGTATAATAAGAATTTCCAATTTCTATTCTCTTAATATTACTAACTAAAAAAAAAAAAAGAAAAAAAGAGTTTCTTTTTCACTAGTAATTTGGTCATATCATTTGACCCATTTGCACTTCGTACTTTCAACTATTGGAAATATTGGACAAAAATTCAGAATAATTAACAATAGAAGATTCTATTTCTATCTTAATCTTTTTATTAACTGAACCCTTTCAAAAGAGATCAAATTGGCGAATAAGAAACAAAACTCATTAAGAATTAAGAATCCATTTTTTTCTTTTTTTTTTTTTGTATGGAATATACACATCAATATTCATGGATCATACCTTTCATTCCACTTCCAGTTCCTATGTTAATAGGAGTGGGACTTCTCCTTTTTCCCACGGCAACAAAAAATATTCGCCGTATGTGGGCTTTTCCTAGTGTTTTATTTTTAAGTATAGTCATGATTTTTTCGGTGGATCTGTCTATTCATCAAATCAATAACAGTTCTATCTATCAATATGTATGGTCTTGGACTATAAATAATGATCTTTCTTTAGAGTTTGGTTACTTGATCGATTCACTTACCTCTATTATGTTAATATTAATCACTACTGTTGGAATTCTGGTTCTTATTTATAGTGACAATTATATGTCTCATGATGAAGGATAT